CTAACTAATAGATATCTGTAATTTATGTTCTGGGGTTTACATAGACTCATATATTTTGTTATAATTGAAATTGAGAAGGATTTTTTGATAAAAAAAATAAATACTGATTAGTTTTATCTCAATTTGTATTTTCTTATGTATGTCATTAGGAAAATACAATTTTTAGATTCAATTCAAATCTCCAGAAGCGTTCATAAATTCGAAGTAAGCATAAGCAGTCAATAGTTAATGGTTCAAATTTGTCGTCGGAAAATCCACATGTGATTTCGCAATAGAAAAGCGAGAGAATTTTTTTAGCATTGTGGATTTTGAGAGACTCTAGAATGAATCGAAGGAATGGATCAAATCCAAAACAAAAAAAAATGAAAAATTTCAAGTGCAATAAAAATTTAGTAATCCGAGAAGATTTTTGTATCATTTTGGCGGCATGGCCGAGTGGTAAGGCGGGGGACTGCAAATCCTTTTTCCCCAGTTCAAATCCGGGTGTCGCCTGATCAAACAAAAAACCCGAAATCTCTTCTTTTCTTCTGTTCTGCTGATATAACTCGGAGAATAATTCTCCGGTAGAAACAGAGGAAAGACTGTTGATATTTTGTTTGATTCTAAACATTTGGTCTGAGGTTTTTCGAAAATAAAAGATTGTGAATCCTCGTTCGCATCTAGGATTCAAGGAAATATTATAATCTATTCTATTATAATCTATTCTATATATAGTAGGGAGCTTTTAAGACTTATGATTCCCTTCTATTACTATACTAAGGGACTGTCTAATGACTGGATCTTGGATTAGATTGTAGGGCCTGCTAAGAAATATGATTCTATTCATCATTTTGGAAAGGGTTGGAAGTTGCGTTATATATGACGGACTCGCGAGATGAACGCTGGGGTATCCAATCAATATTAGATTCGATGGGTAATCTTTTTTTTATAGAAAAAAGAAAGAATTTTTTTTCGATAACCCCTAGCCAAGCCCCCTACCCCTCAGAGATAATCGGGAAAGGGGGTATGGATTAGGGGAAATAGAGGTCTGTACTAGATAGTGATTTATCTTTTTTAGTGATTTCTACCTTTCCGTTTTTACTTACGAGGGTCAACAAAAAAATAGGCCTTATTATTCACATGTTCCCATTCCCTTTGGATATTTTCCTTGTGTTTAATCTTTCCCGATTCGAAATCAGAATCAGATTGGTTTATCAATAGTGTTCGGACAAAATCCCCTTTTTTTGACTCTGCACCATTGATTCCACTATTATTAGTGAGGAATAATTCCTTTGTTTTTATAGAGATAGGAGACATAATTTATATGGATATAGTAAGTCTCGCTTGGGCTGCTTTAATGGTAATCTTTACATTTTCCCTTTCACTCGTAGTGTGGGGAAGAAGTGGGCTCTAGAAGTACTACTAAATTGAGTTGAGGAATCAAACCGTATCACTTGTTTTATAGATCGTTCTGCAACGCGTTTTGAACTATATAAAATAAAAATATCTGAATTTCGAATTTGATTGGAGTCAAATGGAGTAATCTATGATATGAATCATACTCTTTCAATCAAAGAGATATTTGAGCGATTCCCCTGTTTGTATTTCGAAAAGAAAGGGATTCAGATGATTAGAAATTTATTCTAACCTAAGATTCTTCCGAAATTTTCTATTTCAATCAATGGAATTGGCTCTTACCTTCTTTATAGATGGATACTGAGGAAGACCGGACCCCTTTTTTTGTTTGATTGCTTTTCCTTTTTACTGTTCAAAGAACAAGTGAGTGTATACGAGCTTTCTATGAGAAATGATATGATAGATAGTAGTTATCTAACGAGAGACTATGCAATAAAATAATAAGATCTTGCTTCGGACGAATCACATATTGGGCATTTAGCGCTTGGTTTCTAATCTTATAAAGGCGATTTATGCTTTATCGACTTTTTTCATATCATGGTTTGAGCATTAAAAATAAGTGAGGTTTCCTCTTCTTTATTAGGAAAAGGAATTAGAATCCTAAGATAATTCTTATATTAGATTGATAGGAACAACTAGATGTAGCAAATAAATAGAATTGGGTGTTATGTCAATTCTATACAATATGTTATGTCAATTCTATACAATATGTTATGTCAATTCCATACAATATATGGAATTAATAGAATATATTCCATGATCATAATTTGTAGATTGATCTATAGAATATATCTTGATTCTAGATTAAAACTTTATAGAATAAGAGATCGATAGTATGGTAGAAAGAAGGATTCATCTATTTCTTTCTTACCATACTATCAAATTAATAGAATACTGCCGATTAAAGTCCCCTCATTTCATTTAAGTTAAGACGCGAAATTGGAATCCTTTTCATTTGACTTCGTCAATTTTTGATAAGAACTCAGAAGGAAAGTTTTATTCAAATTCATTTGAAAATTCAAATGAATTAATCATTTTGACTAACTGTTTTTACATAAATGATAAGTAGAAAGGCGGTAGGAACTAGAATGAATATTGCAGTAGC